CTTAGTAGTAGGGTCCGGGGAAAGAATAGGAAGGGTGATTTCACTATATTTCTGACCAGGAACAGGACCTATCACAAGAATATTTTTTTTAGTGGGCCGATAGCTCTGAAAAGACAGATTGCCTATCTTTTCTTTCATTTCAGGAGAAATACGATCGGGGGGGGCTAATTCAAACCCCTCGGGTAAAATAATCACAGCCCCTACATTCAAAGCCCCCTTTTTACCATTAGCAAGAACTTGTTTCAGTTGCATATCATAAGGAATTCGAACAACTGCTTCAAATACAGTATCAGGAAGTACTGCCTGTGGAACCTCAATATCTACAGGCTTATTAGCTAAATGGCAATTGGCACATACCATACGCCCGGTTACTTCTCGTGGATTTTCATAACCTTTCTGTGCAAAAATGGGATATGCATTTGAAATGGATGCCTGAGTTATTAGATATATGATTATGAGCAATACGGAAAAATATCGAGTACTTTCTTCCTTTATCCAAGAAAAGGTATGATTTCTAGTTTGCATGGTTCAATCATTGATCCCGAGACAATTTCTACAATAAATTGGATAGGTCCTTCTTATTAGTATCATTCCCTATCTATATCTTCTATGATTTTATACTGGAAAAATTGTACTGGAATATCGGAGGAATCCCTTGAATAAGTGGTAAAATTTTTTATTAAATAATAAAGTAAGCACGATTTGGAATGCTTGATTTATGTATACAACAAAGTAACAAACATTATAATTGGCTGACTCTCAGTGGATCGTTTTTCAGTCATTCATTGAGTGATAAATCACTACAAGTGACGGAGATACACGATTTAAATAACGGAAGATCCAAGATTTAAAAATTGTATCTAAAATAACTGGAAAAGTGGAAACAAGACCAGATATAATTTGATCATTCTGAACAAATCCAAAATCTTTGTATACAGAGCCAATCATTAGTTCCCAACCATGGGGCGAATGGAATCCGATACATAAATCCATTACTAAAAGAATAGAAAACGCTTTTATTGTGTCGTTTAAGTTATATAGGAATTCCTGAACCCAAGAGTTAAGAAGAACAAGTTCTTCATTATCATTACCCAGAATTGAATAACCACTTAGAATAACGAAAGATATTATGTTTGTTGAGAAGTGTAAAATTGCATGAATATGATCCTCTTTATGCATCTTGATCAATTGAATCGTTTCTTTGTGTATTCCAATATTATGAAGTTTTTGTAGATGTGTCTTCGGATCTTCCTTTATCATTTCGTCCAACAGGACGACTTCTTCTAATTCTATATATTTTTCTAGAATACTCTTTTCTTGAATATCATTCAAAAAATTTTCGGATTGTCTCGTATTCCACCAATTACGAACCCAAGATTCAAGACTTTTATTAAATAAGAGAGAGATCCACCAGGGCAAAAATACAATAGATACAAGATATAGAATGTGAATAAATGCTTTCTTTTCCATTTTTAATCTGTTAGTTAATGAACCCACTCCACCTCTTTCATCGACTCTATACGATCTAATATTTCGAGATCAAGTCCGAGATTACACCCAAAGTTCGAGCCCATGAATCTATTCCTTTATTGATTTGTGATTCAGCGATTAGTCATTGATTTGTGATTCAGCGATTAGTCTTTGAATCTAGAAATCATACAGAAATCGAATCAAAGTCCTAGAATGAAGAAATAAAAAATATGCTTTTCCAGCCATAATTAGGAAATTGAGGGAAATTTCTGAAAAATATTGTGATGATCAAAGAGATGATCAAATAAAATGAGCGCTCTGAAAAAACTTCAGTTAAGTTGTGTTATAAAAATAAATAAAAAAGAAGATTCCTTCATTTTTTTCCCCTTGCTGCTTAGAAAAAAGAATAACATTCCTTCCTTCAGTTCATTTCAATTGGTACACGCAAGAAATAGGCCAATTCCGCGGCTTTTTGTTCAATTTCTCGTGGAGTCAAATTCGCATCTGTACGAATCAAGGGAATAGCCACTTGGCCTCTGATTTCCATACAAAGGAAAAGAGCACGACGAGTATAAAGACCCTCTTTCACTTCGATTCGGATGGACTGAATCTCTTTCAGAAGGAATCGGAGGAAGATGCGACGATTTTTTCCAGGAAATCCCCAACGAAAAAGACACACGATTCCTTTTTTTCTATCGAATCGATCATAACCACTACCTATATTCCATGAAATTGTGCACCACAAATAGGAGCTAATAAAGAGACCTGCTATCCCATAGAAAGACATCACGATCCCCTGTGGAAAAAAAATGATTTGCTGATACGGAAATAAAAATATCAAATTCCTACCAAGATAACTGGAAGTTCCAACCAATAAGAATCCTAATGAACCTAAAAAAAGGATAAAGGCCCAACAGAAATTACTTGTTTTTCGGGAACCTGTTCTAAGTTCTATCCATATACGTTCTGATCGCCAATTCATACTAGATCTAATTGCATTTTATTAGAATTGATTAACCCAACAAATGAATTTCATTTTCTTTTTGTTTCCGAAGTAACTCTCATCAACTCGCACTTGATGTGAACCTTTTATGATTCTATTAGGAATCATTCATCAAATTAGTTCGATCGAACTAAAAAAAAATAACATCTACTTCAAAAGACACATTATATATTATAGAGAGATCTATAGATTACACATAACCTTCTTCAGACATTCGCCGACATTATTAATAATGGTATCTTTATGATAATCCATATACTAAATATTTGTGTTATAATCCAAGTCTAACTAGGTCTTCAAAAAAAGGAATGAGATTTGGTCTCATCGAGTCTAAACAATCTTGTTTTTTTGAACATGAAGAAATAAAGAAGCCATTGCAATTGACGGAAATACTAGGCCCACTAAGGGCACAAAAAGAGAAGGTAAATTTAGAATTGTCATAGGAGTAGTACCTCATCAATTGAATATTTTTACCTATTATGATATCATATGTGAGTATATGTATATAATGAAGTGCAAAGCAATGTATAACTCCAATAGCCTTGATTTTCATTTTTCTACATGAAATGATAACTGATTCTTTTTTTTTATTAATAAAAATTGACTCAAGAAAAAGAGTTTCTTACAAATTCCCGAAAGATTTGTTAGAATCCGATCCAACAGGAATTCGTAGTAAATAATGAGGACTTTCGGGAGATTTAGAAATATACAAAAATCTATATGTCTTTTTGATTGATATATACCATCAAAGAAGAGAACATGAAATTCGTTTTATTTGCCTAGCCTCATTTCGAGAAAGGAAGAGTTCATCCTTTAAGATCTTGTTGATTGAAACTTCCTAATTCGGAATCAGAAATCTAGTCTCGGAAAAAAGATCTTGAGAAAAAGAATGATACTTTTGATTCTTTAATACAACTCAATCTTACTGATATCACCAAACAAAACTTCATATTTCTTTTGATTCCGATAAACTAACTACTTATTCTACAAATCAAATAATTGAACTTAATGCTCTACTTGATTGAATTTTGATTCCAAGGAAAGAAAGCGTGGATCTGAAATAACTCACTCAGAACGCTTTTTAAAAGATTCCGTGGTACGATTGAATCGAATAAACCCTTATGGAATAAATATTCAGCTACTTGTGAACCTTCGGGTACTGTCTTATTCAATGTTTGTTCAATTACTCTTTTACCTGCAAATGCAATGTAGGCATTGGGTTCGGCAATAATGATATCCCCCAACATACCAAAACTCGCTGTCACTCCACCAGTAGTGGGAGATGTAAGGATGGATATATAAAATAACTTTTTATTGGATTGATAATCATATAAAGAAGCAGATATTTTAGCCATTTGCATCAAGCTCAAACTTCCTTCTTGCATGCGTGCCCCTCCGGAAGCACACACTAAAATAAGAGGTAGAAATTGATGGGTAGCATACTCGATCAAACGAGTGATTTTCTCCCCTACTACGGATCCCATACTACCCCCCATAAACTGAAAATCCATAACTCCAATTGCTATGGGAATACCGTTTAGCTGACCTATGCCCGTTTGAACAGCCTCCGTTAATCCTGTCTTTCTTTGATAAGAATCGATACGATCTTTATAAAGTTCCTCTTCCGAATTAAATTCAATGGGATCCAGAGATCCCATGTCTTCATCCATAGGATCCCAAGTACCTGGATCAATCAAAAGTTCGATTCTATCCGAACTACTCATTTTCAAATGATATCCACATTGTTCACAAATATTCATTTTTGACTTAAAAAATCTCTTATAATTTAATCCATAACAATTTTCGCATTGAACCCATAAATGCCTGTATTTTTGAGTTACATCGGAATCATTATTAGAACCTTCTATAGTTAAATCACTACCATTCGTGCTAGTTCTTATACTGGAATTCTCGCTTTCACTACTATTATTATTTCCACTTTCATCACAAATAAAACTAGAAATGTAACTGTCACTGTAGTTGTCACTATCACTTAAAATGTAATTCTCAATACAAATTTTAGAATGAAGATAACTGTCAATGCAATTAGTAATGTGATTATTCCAACTATATTTAGTTGAATACATGTAACGATCATAATGATCGTCACTCTTAGATCCATTATTCAGATAACTAGAATTCTTATAAGTATAAAAATAACTTTCTAGTTCACTCAGAAAAGAATGATCATTATCAATCTCAAAAATATGATTTTCAATATCAAAGTATATGTAAGAATAACCATTTCTATCCCTAACTAATAAAGTGTCATCATAGATAAAATTACAAATGTCCTTGACACTGAATAAATGATCCAGATTACTGTAACTAGAAATGTAACTGTCACTATCACCACCCCCATTATGATGAATGTTTTTATCCGTATCATTTAAAACCAGGTCTTCACTTCTGGTATTTTCATCAATAGGACCAAGACTCCCCATTGATTTACTTAACCCATACCCGTGTTCAAACTCCTCGTTAGACAACATCGAATTGAACCACCATTTTTCCATATAGCTTTCTT